TAGAAGTGGAGAGCAAATTGAAGAAATGACCTTAAATCTTTGTGTACTGACTCCTAATCGAATTATTTGGGATTCAGAAGTGAAAGAAATCATTTTATCTACTAATAGTGGCCAAATTGGCGTATTACCAAACCACGCCCCTATTGCCACGGCTGTAGATATAGGTCTTTTGAGAATACGCCTCAACGACCAATGGTTAACGGTGGCTCTGATGGGTGGTTTCGCTAGAATAGGTAATAATGATATCACCATTTTAGGAAATGATGCGGAGATGAGTACTGACATTGATCCGCAAGAAGCTCAGCAAGCTCTTGAAATAGCTGAAGCTAACTTGAGTAGAGCTGAGGGTAAGAGACAAGCAATTGAAGCGAATCTAGCTCTCAGACGAGCTAGGACACGAGTAGAGGCTGTAAATGCTATTTCCTCCTAGTCAAGTCAATACATCAAAATAATCAAAAGAAGTTCTTTAGAACTGTATTATTATACACCACATTTTTATTCTGCCAATTGAACACAATCAAGTCTAATCTGATATAACGAAAAAAAAAAGAAAATGGGTAGAAAGACTTATTAGATATCACTCAATTGACTTCGGTATCTAATAAGTTCTACCTACTATTGGATTTGAACCAATGACTCCCGCCGTATGAAAGCAATACTCTAACCACTGAGTTAAGTAGGTTATTTATAACCAAAAAAAGGACCCATCACTTATAGGATTATAAGTGGAATATTATTTCTAAGCAATACCAATCTGTTAACAGTAGACGGATCAGAGAGTTATCATGTGGAATTATTATGGAATATCCATCTTGACAAGAAATTATCCATATGTTAATATATCTATGACAAGGGCTATAGCTCAGTTAGGTAGAGCACCTCGTTTACACGTGCGCCAATGCTTTTCAAGGGAGCCCATTATGCAATGCAATAAACATAATTGATCTTATTGACAAATCGATGTCTTACTCCATAGATTCGAGGGAACAAGAGAACAATAGCCTGACAAATATTGGGTGCGGTCCGATTCAGGTGCGAATTCAGGTGCCAAATCAAATAGAACCCGCCATTGATTTGATAGTTGATAAGGTAAATACCCAGTCCATTCAATGCTAGGCATAATGAGTATAAGGGCCTCAAAATAACCTTTTTTCGTCCTATGAACTTTAAGGTGTATGAAGTCTCATATTCGACTCTTGCAGCGTAGCGATAGAGACTCCATCTAACTTAGTTAGATCTAGGCCGAAGGCAGACCTAAGTCAAGGTAACCCTTCTTTGAAACACTTTGGTATTGCTCCTAGATCAGAATACAAATGATGAATCAGAGCACATGGAGCCATCTCATTATTTTCCTGTAAAGAAAAATATGGTGGACTAACTGATCTTTACATCAGTTTATGAAAGAGCCCAATGCAACAAAATGCATGTTGGGTCTTTGAAACAGTTCGAATCATTTCGATAATAATCAGTTTGATCTGTTTTACCGAGAAGGTCTACGGTTCGAGTCCGTATAGCCCTAATACATTCTATTTTAGTTTAGTATAGTTTTCATTTCCTCATTAGTACTTGTTTATAGACTGGCCGGTTGGTTGGTCCAAAAGTATTACCACATGTTCATGTAAATACATAGGAACAGGAAAATAAAAACAATAAATAAAAAACAATAATTCATTCCACTAATCAGTATTTGTAAAATCTCGGATAAAATACTAATCTTCCTTCATTAATCTTCGTGGATGGATTACATATGACCTTTTTCCTCTTTTCCTGTCCATGATTAAAGAGTTAGTGATACATTTTTGCGCTGGTATATCGAATCCGGTCAATTTATGAAGTGAGAATCATGACATGATTCTGTCTAAAAACTTCAACAGTCACATAGATCTAGGACCTATTCTTTTCTTGTATTTGTTTTGTGGAGTCGCCTGACTAATCGCTTTTTGGCAGAACAACAACCCCAATTGATTGATTCAGAGATAATGCAGAGATAATGAATTGGTCCTAAATGTATCAATTTCCTTCAACTATATTCTATGAGTTGAGTTGGTTTTGGGGTTTGGTCTGTCAAATCATTCGATAATGTCTAATTCTTTCTATTAGAAGTATTTTTCTTATGTAGATTAGATAATTTAGGATTCCGTCTATTATACCACTCTGTGGTATGTTTCATTGTGTAATGTAGGTTTGCTGTAAAACAAACCTTTTTCTTGTAGTGAAATCCAAACCATCGGGTGGTCTTACTATTACTAAGTGTTATTGCCGTAACAAAACAAACAAGTATTTTGGTTCATTCCAAATCGCGATCTTTCTTTAGTACTCGAGATTGGTCTGAAATGGAATGACTCTTTTTTTTCATTCTAATTCTAATGAAATAACTCGATTCTTTTTATTTTATTTCTGAGAGGGTCAGTCGGTATAGTACAAGAAAAAAGTTTCGAATTTTTTTGTATAGAAAGATATGAGTTGTTATATGTAAACTCGCAACTCAACGGATTGAATC